CTTTCCTAAATTGTTAAGTTCAAAGAAAGAAGAAATCACTTGATTTACTGAATGATACAATAGAATCTATATTTTTATAGATTCAATAGAATGCAAGAAGTTCCATTTGTTCAATATATTTCCCTCTCGCTTTTTTCAGTTTGTCTACTACTTATGCGTGTTACATGTAATAATAATAAAAAAATCATCAATCTAAAACTCAAAAAAAGTTCAATCTCGAAAAAATCAAAATTACGACTAAGTCTTTGACGAAGGGAATCAAGACTCATTACCGTTTCGACACACGACAAGTATGTGTAAAATTCTTTGTCGTGTGTCGAAGACCAGGAAGGCAAAGAATCCTCCCTAGAATCATTTGTTCCCCTCATTTTTCTTTTCGTTCTATTCCCCGCTTAGTCTAGTATCTAGCCCAATTTGATTCTCGAATAGAAGCCTTTTGATACACTCTATGACATTGAAATATCCAAAATATGATATATCATATGATAATATCCAATTTCGATTGGAAAAAGTCAAATAGTCTTCTTCGCAATCTTATATATATTATAAGTAATAATCTAGTACAAGTAATTCCAAACTTCTCGTAGATGTAGAAGAAAAGTATAAACAAACAAAAAGAACCTTCTCATAATTTTTTTATTTATTGATCATCCAAAATTTTCAAAGAATTGTTAACAAGAATTTTGTTCTTGTTACAAGCTTGATGTTGATAAATCCACGAATCTAGAAATTCATTTCGGACAATTGAACCTTCTCGAACTGTTTCTTTTTAAGAACCAAAAAGATTTGTGCCAAAATAACAGATGCAAAGAAGAACAAAAGACCTTGTACACGCAGTGGGTCTTGAAGTACTATTTCTGCGTCTCCCTGACCAAATCCACCCACATTCGGATTACTTGTTAATGGTTGATCAAGTTTGATAGATTCACCCTCTGAAACAAGAAGCTCTGGTCCTGGAGGGATAATATCAACCACTTCACGTCCATCCGAGGCATCCGCTATGCTTATTTCGTATCCGCCCTTTTCTTTTCGTACAATTTTCTTTACTATACCTGCTGCTGTAGCATTATAAACTGTATTATTACTCTTGCTTCCATCAGGATAAATCTGGCCCCTTCCCCTGTTACCACCTACATATATCGGATATTTTAAGAAGTGAACATCTTTCTTAGTGGCAGGATCCGGAGAAAGAATAGGAAAGGTAATTTCACTATATTTTTTCCCAGGAACCGGACCTATTACAAGAATATTTTGTTTATTGGGGCGATAGCTCTGAAAAGAAAGATTGCCTATCTTTTCTTTCATCTCTGGAGAAATACGATCGGGTGGGGCTAATTCAAATCCCTCAGGTAAAATAAGAACAGCCCCCACATTCAAACCCCCCTTTTTGCCGTTAGCAAGAACTTGTTTTAATTGCATATCATAAGGAATTCGAACAACTGCTTCAAATACACTATCGGGAAGGACCGCTTGTGGAACCTCAATATCCACGGGTTTATTAGCTAAATGGCAATTGGCACATACAATACGTCCAGTCGCTTCTCGTGGATTTTCATAACCTTGTTGTGCGAAAATGGGATAGGCATTCGAAATGGATGACCGAGTTATTATATATATTACGAGCGATATGGAAATAGATCGAGTAATCTGTTCTTTTATCCAAGAAAAGGTATTTATAGTTTGCATGGTCCAATCATTGATTCCGAAAATTTTTACAATAAATTGGGGGTAGGTTACTAGTATAGTTCCCTATCCACGATTTTGTTATTTACTTTAACTGAAACTGAAAACGGAATTTACTCAAATAAATATTACTGGAATATGGGAGGAACTCCCCGCCTTAAATGGGTATAAATAGAAAAAGGAAGTCAAATTTTTAATACTTTGATTATGTACAAAGTAACAAATATTCTAATTCGAAATTCGAATTAGATTTATATCCGTAAACTCTTTTTTCTTCTTTTCAGTCATTCATTGAATGATAAATCACTACAAGTGATGGGGATACACGGTTTAAATAACGGAAAATCCAATATTTCAAAATTGTATCTAGAATGACTGGAAACGTGGAAACAAGACCAGATATAATTTGATCGTTATGGGCAAATCCAAAATCTTTGTAAATAGAGCCAATCATTAGTTCCCAACCATGGGGCGAATGAAATCCGATACATAAATCAGTTAATAAAAGAATAGAAAAAGCTTTTATTGTGTCGCTTAAGTTATATAGGAATTCCTGAATCCAAGAGTTAAGAAGAATAAGTTCTTTATTTCCCAGAATAGAATAACCGCTTAGAATAAGGAAACAGATTAAATTTGTTGAGAAGTGCAAAATCATATGGATACAATCCGCATTGTGCATCTTGATCAATTGAATCGTTTCATTGTGGATTCCTATACGAAGTTTTTGTAGATGTGTTTCCGGGTATTCCTTTATCATTTCGTCCAACAAGCGGAGCTCCTCTAATTCGATGAATTTTTCTAGAAGATTTTTTTCTTGAATATCATTCAAAAAAGTTTCTGATTGCTTAGTATTCCACCAATCAGTAACCCAAGATTCCAGACTTTTTTGAAATGATAGAGAGATCCACCAGGGTAAAAATACTATAGATACAAGATATAGAAAAGGAATAAATGCTTTCTTTTTTTCCATTTTTTTTTCATCTAGAAATTGTTAATGAACCCGTCGCGTTCGTCGACTTTATGCGATCTAAGATTTCTATCAAAGATGAATTCTATTCCAATGTATCGAATCTATGAATCTCTTCTTTGTTTTTTTGTGACTTGATATTGATAATTAGTCCTTGAATCGTGAAAGAATACAGAAATAGAAAAAGAGTCCACTTCGAATTCGAATGAAGAAATAAGAAAAAAAGAGTGTTCCGGATATTGCAATTGAGCAAAGTGAAAGCAAAGCAATTCCTTCCTGTTGATCAATACGCGGCAGAGCCACTTCATTTTTCAAAATACTTCAATTGGTACACGCAAAAAATAAGCCAATTCAGCAGCTTTTTGTTCAATTTCTCGTGGAGTCAAATTTTCATCAGTACGAGTCAAAGGAATGGCTCCCTGGCCTCTGATTTCCAGATAAAGGACACGACGAGTATAAATACCCTCTTTAAGTTCTATTCTAATAGATTGAATATCCTTTATAAGATATCGGAAGAAGATGCGACGATTTTTTCCAGGGAATCCCCAACGAAAAATACATACTATTCCTTCTTTTCTATCGAATCGATCATAACCACTACCTATATTCCACGAAATTGTACACCACAAATAGGAGCTAATAAAGAGGCCCGCGATCCCATAGAAAGACATCACGATCCCTTGTGGAAAAAAAAGAATTTGCTGGGGGGGAAATAAAGATATCAAATTTCTACCAAGATAGCTGGAAATTCCAACCAATAAGAATCCTAATGAACCTAAAAAAAGGATAAAGGCCCAGCAGAAATTACTTATTTTTCGAGATCCTGTTATAAGTTCTACCCATATACGTTCTGATCGCCAATTCATACTAGATCTGATTACATTTAATTGGAATTGAAAAAATACCTCAAATGAATTGTACTTTACTTACTCTGTCTTGTTTCCGATGTAACTCTCATCAACTAGTCCTATTCTGATGTCGGATGTGTTTCACTTTAATTTAAATATCGAAATAAATATTTATTTCGATTTTCATTTTTAGTTATATCAAAATAATAACGTCTATCCCTATGTCGTCATCTTTCCACATACATAAGGGCTCTTTCATTTCTGTTCGTAAGAAATCACGTGGTATACCATTCTGCTAAATAGATATCTATGTTATGATTCAAGTCTAAGTCTTCAAAAATGAGATTTGAACCAGAAGATCTAAACAATCTTATTTTTTTGAACATAAATAAATAAAGAAGCCATTGCAATTGCCGGAAATACTAGGCCGACTAAAGGCACAAAAATAGAGGGAAAGTTCATAGTTGTTACCTCGATTTACTATAATTGTATTGATTGTATTCTAATTGTACCTGTTTGTTATATTTTTTGTTGTTATTATGTTATTATATTAATTAATTAATTAGAATTCTAATTCTATAGAATGAGTATAGTATATAATAAGTACAAAGAATGTAGAACTAAAAAAGAAATTCGCCTTCTACATATAATATACGATAATCGACTTTCCTTTATTATTCTTCATCTTTTTTTCTTTCTTTTGCTTCTACTACAAGAAAATAGACGGTTTCGTATCAATTCAATTTCCAAAGGATTTGTTAGAGTTTGATCAAAGAGGTATTGTTAATAAAGATTCCCAAAAAATCTCGAAAGATCAAAAAAAAGCTATTTTTTAACTCTAATTCTATCCATATGTAAGAAGGGAACATGCAATTTATTTTATTTGACGAATTTCACAGAAGGAAAGGGAATAAGTCGTCCTTTTATCTTATTGATCGAGTTTTCCTAATTAGAAATCGGAAATATAAGAAATATTCATAATTTAATTATTCGCATTTTTTAATTCTTTTTTTTATTCCAAAATTAGGATATCGCCAACCAAAAACCCCCATTCTTCTGGTTTTTTCTTTGATTCCAATAGATTCCAATAAAAAAAAGACTTTTTGACACAAATAAAATAATTGACTTTAATCCTCAACTTTATTTTGATTCAAAGGAAAAAAAGCATGCAGCTGAAATAACTCACTTAGAACGCCTTTTAAAAGATTACGTGGTAAGATTGGATCCAATAAACCCTTATGGAATAAAAACTCAGCTGCTTGTGACCCTTCAGGTACTGTCTTATTCAATGTTTGTTCAATTACTCTTTTACCTGCAAATGCAATGTAGGCGTTAGGTTCGGCAATAATGATATCCCCCAACATACCAAAACTGGCTGTCACCCCACCGGTAGTAGGAGATGTAAGGATTGATACATAGAATAACTTTTTATTTGATTGATAATCATATAAAACAGACGAGATTTTCGCCATTTGCATTAAGCTCAAGCTTCCTTCTTGCATGCGCGCCCCTCCGGAAGCACATACTATAATAAGGGGTAGGGATTTATTGGCAGCATATTCAATCAACCGGGTAATTTTTTCCCCTACTACAGATCCCATACTACCTCCCATAAACTCAAAATCCATAACCCCAATTGCTACAGGAATACCATTTAGTTGACCTATACCCGTTTGAACAGCTTCAGTTAAACCTGTCGTTGTTTGATAAGAATCAATACGATCTTTATAAGCTTCCTCCTCTGAATGAAATTCAATAGGATCCATAGAGACCATATCTTCATCCATAGGATTCCAAGTACCCGGATCAATCAGAAGTTCGATTCTATCTGAACTACTCATTTTCAAATGATATCCACATTGTTCACAAATACCCATTTTTGACTTAAGCAATTTCTTATAATTTAATGCATAACAATTTTCGCATTGAACCCACAAATGCTTATATTTTTGAGTTACATCAAGATTCTCAGAACTTTCGCCTTCAGAACTTTCGCCTATAGTTAAAGTACTATCATCAGGTAAAGTACTATCATCCGTGCTCGTTCTTTTAGTGAAACTTTCACTCCTATTTTCACTTTCATTAAAAATGTAACTCAAAATGTAACTGTCACTGGAATTGTCACTACCACTTAGGATGGAACTCCCAATACTGATTTGAGAATGAAGATAACTGTCAATGCAATTATTAATATGATTATTCGAACTATCTGGAGTATAATGCCTGGAACGATCATTATAAGTATCGTCACTCTTCGATTTCGAGTTCAGATAACTTGAATTCCAATAATTTGAAAAAGAACTTTGTAGTTCACTCAGAAAAGAATGATTGTTGTCAATCTCAAAAATTTGATTTTCAATATCAAAATATATGGAATAACTGTCCCCCTTACTATCTATAAGTAAAAAAGTATCATCAGAGATGAAATTCTGAATGTCCATAGCACGAAATAAATGATCAACATTACTGTAACTAGAATTGTTACTATTTCTCCAACTCTGAATGTTTTTTTCTGTATCATTTAGACTCGGATCTTCCCTTCTACTGGTATTTTCAATAGGACCAAGACTGTCCATTGATTTACTTAATCCATACCTGTGTTCGAACCGTTTCTTAGACAACATCGAATTGAACCACCATTTTTTCATAGAGCTTTCTTGCCCCCCATTCGCGTGAAAATAAAATAGATGAATAGTCATTCGATGAAAATCAATTTGAACATTTCCTGTCAGAATAAGCATCTATCTAGATCCAATCACTCATATTGAAAAATGAGTAAGTATTCTATTGAAAGAAATGATTCGTTTTTGTAAAAATCCATGGTATAACTGCGTTGTATATGAATATGATAGAACTTTTTTCTTTAAAATTAGAAATAATTCTAAAGAAAAAGGGCAGAGTTTCCCCTGTCAAGTCAAATTTCCATAAAAACAAAAAAAGAAAGAATATATCTTCTATTCGATAAAATGAAGAATTTTTTTTTCGGAGAATCTCGTCTAATATCTAATATAAGACCGAATAAGTTTCTATTCTAATACGGAACGAAAAGGACAATATACAAGATGGGTAGAAAGAGTTCGTATACTTGACTTGATATCCATAGTCATAGTCCGAACCCACGGAATATGTATAAGAATCTACCAATTCTACCAATCCTAGGGATCCGTAGGATTAATTTTGGATCCAAGACAATAATAGAAAGTTTGAGTTGTTTAGTATTCAATTTTGATTTTGAATTTAAGATCTTTCCTGTATATCAAAATAAGTCTCTATAAATAAAGAGATACAATATATATACAATAATTGTATTCGGCTCAATCCTTTTAGTAAAAGATTGGGCCGAGTTTAATTACAATTCAATTAAGAGACCGAACATTAATGACTTAGCCTAAACTGTATCCATTGCTTCGAATTCAAATTTGATTTCCTTCCATATTTCACAAGCAGCAGCTAGTTCAGGACTCCATTTAGCAGCTTCGCGAATAATTGTATTCCCCTCGGTAGCAAGATCACGTCCCTCATTACGAGCTTGTACACATGCTTCTAGAGCTACTCGATTCGCTACAGCACCCGGTGCATTCCCCCAAGGGTGTCCTAAAGTTCCTCCACCGAACTGTAGTACAGAATCATCCCCGAAGATTTCGGTTAGAGCAGGCATATGCCAAACGTGAATACCTCCTGAAGCAACAGGCAGAACACCAGGTGTGGAAACCCAAGATTGAGTGAAATAAATACCGCGACTTCTGTCTTTTTCAGTATAATCGTCGCGTAGTAAATCAACAAATCCTAAAGTAATATCTCTTTCCCCTTCAAGCTTACCTACTACGGTACCAGAATGAATATGGTCTCCACCAGATAGACGTAACGCTTTAGCTAGTACACGGAAGTGCATACCATGATTCTTCTGTCTATCAATAACTGCGTGCATTGCACGGTGGATGTGAAGAAGTAGACCATTGTCTCGGCAATACTGAGCCAAGGTAGTATTTGCAGTGAATCCAC